TGTCTGAATATTCAGGAGCTAAGACCATTCCAATGCTCCTTTTCGCCATGCATAAACTGAACCAACAATTGGGATAAGCACGAAAATTAAAGCTTCTATAAATACAGATACACCCAATACATCGAAACTCATTGCCCATGGATAAAGAAAGACCGTTTCAACATCAAAAACAACAAAAACTAGAGCAAACATATAATAACGGATTCGGAATTGTAACCAAGCATCTCCCATGGGTTCTATACCCGATTCATAACTAGAGAGCTTCTCTGGTCCTTCACTAATCGGGGCTAAAACTCCGGAAATTAGAAATGCCAAAATAGGAATAACACTTGATATTATTAGAAATGCCCAGAAGATATCATATTCGTGAAGCAGAAACATAGATGTACTCCTATGAATGTGGAATATACCGAATTAGTCGATTCGAATCGGAATTGTCAATTCATCCATAACTGCTTAGTCGAAACAAACATTTTGATCGAACCACATAGTTTCGTTTGTTTGCTGTGGGTCATGTCTCGTTTCAAGATTTATCCAACGTAATCTCACTTACTTCGATTCTATTTCGATATAGTGTAGACATATCATGCTCTTATACAAATAAAATTCTCTCAATTTCACTTTGCCTCGGATTCTCTATAAAAAGGGAATGAAAGAATATATTCAATTAAATAATATGAATTGAAATAATATTCATATTCATAAATAAAATGAATAAAAGAAAGATTCAATTAAATATTAAACATAAATGTTATGTTAAAATTGAAATATTCAATTAATATAATCAAAGAAGAGGTCTGGCTCATTTTTTCTCTTTTTTTTTGCTTAGTGATTTAGAATAGAGTCAGTAGTCAGATGTAGTAGAATGTCTAGGGATTTCCATCTCGTTATGGTATATTCTACTCGGTTGGCGTTCGTGTATTCTTTTCATTAAGATCTGGATAGAGGATCATTGCTTCTATTGATTCGATACGGATACAGAAACAGAATGCATCGACCAATTAGATTCTCTCTCCTTGTCCCAGATTTATACTTAATTGATTTTATTCAATCCGTTGAATTCTGAGGAACCCTTATATATAAGTTCCTATACCCAAATTAGAGACTTTGGACCTGTACTACCCCGACCTTACCCCCCAGAAACAATCGAATTATTTAATTCGAGTTCGAAGTCTTGAAAGAGCATTCCATTTCGGACCAATTTCTAGGACTAAAGATCTTGATTTGGAATGACTCGAAATACTTGTTAATGTAATAATATCTAGTAAGACCAACGGTTAGGCTTCGTGACAATAAAAAGACTTCTTTTGAAACAAACCTACACAATGGAGCATAGTGCAGTGGTAGAGTCGGATGAATTGTAAATGATCTACAGAAGATACTTCTAATGGAATGGAATCACGCGTTGTCGAACGATTCGACAGACCCACTCATAAAAATAAAAATAGAAGAGGGCGCAAACATTGATTAGGACCAAGTCATTATCTCTGAAACTGGGGTTGTTGTTCCACCAAAAAGTGATGAGTTGGGGGATTCCTAACTCATCCAAGTTCAAACGGCCCCTAATCTTCTTGCATAAAGTCTGCATCGGTAGAATTGGAATGATGAGCAATTGGATTGGAGTAAATTGGAATACAAAAAAATAAGTATTGTACAGAAACAGAAAAATAACTACTTGTTTTGCCAGGCCGGTTATACGAAGAAAAGCCTATTTTACAATGAAACTTACCAACTTCGTTTTTGAAACTCCGGCTTACAAATACAAGAACAAGAATAGGTACTAGATCCATGTGACTTACTATTCGATTTGATTTGGTTGGGTCAGGTTCAGGCTCATGTTATGATTTTGACTTCATAAATTGACTTGGGTATACCAAAGCAAAGGTGTATCACTAAATCTTTGATCATGGACAAGAAAAGAGGAAAAAGTCGTATGTCATTCACACACGAAGATTAATGAAGAAGAATGGCTTTGTTTATCCGAGATTTGAAAATGTGGATCCATTGGAATAAATTCTTGTTTTCATTTTCATGCCCCGAGGGATCGATCTCCGTGAGCATGTGGGAATGATTCCATTTCTATGGACCAATCAACCGGCCAGCCACAAGCAAGCATTAATTAGGAAATGAAAACTATACAAAAAAGTATAGGGCTATACGGACTCGAACCGTAGACCTTCTCGGTAAAACAGATCAAACTGATTATTGTCGAAATGATTCGAACTGTTTCAAAGACCCAACATGCATTTTTTTTGCATTGGGCTCTTTCATTAACTGATAGAAAGATCAGCTCGTTCACCATATTTTTTCTTGACAGGAAGATAACGAGATGGCTCCATGTGCTCTGATTCATTATTTGTATTCTGATTCAGGAGCAATACCAAAGTGTTTCAAAGAAGGGTTACCTTGACGTAGGTCTGCCTCCGGCCTAGATCAACCTGACGTTAAATGGAGTCTCTATCGCTCCGCTCCAAGAGTCAAATATGATACTTCATACACC